CGATAATATCAGAATCTGATGAATCAGCCCGGGTCGGTTTACTAATGGGATGCCCTAATGTGTTACAAAAATTCGCTTTAGACAATGATCCAATCAGAGGAATAATTGGAACTATTGTCTCGAACTTCTTCATAGCATTATTTATTAGAAATGAATTTTCTAGCATTTGACTTCGCACCACTGAAGAATTTAGTCGTACGCTTGAACGATAGCCCAAAAAGTCAAGAGAATACTTGCATAATTGGTTTATATCGATCCTTCCTGGTTGAAACCACGCATAAAAATGATATTGCCATAAAGTAACAAGGTAATATTTCCATTTATTCATCAGAAGAGGCGTATCTTTTGAAGCCAGAATTGATTTTCCTTGATATCTAACATAATGCATGAAAGGATCTTTGAAGAACCATAGGATACACTGAAAATCATTATCAAAGAAGACTTTGGCAAAATGTTCTATTTTTACATAGAAATAGATTCGCTCAAAAAAGATTCCAGAAGATGTTGACCGTAAATGAGAAGATTGATTACGGAGAAAAAGAAAGATGGATTCGTATTCACATATATGAGAATTATATAGGAACAAGAATAATCTTGGATTACCTTTTGAAAAAAGGATAATATGTTTCTTTGGAGTAATAAGACTATTCCAATACTCGTGGAGAAAGAAACGTAATAAATGCAAAGAAGAGGCATCTTTCACCCAGTAGCGAAGGGTTTGAACCAAGATTTCTAGATGGATGTGATAGGGTATTAGCACATCCGACACATAATCTAAATGTGAAAATTTGTCCTCTAAAAAAGGAAATATGGAATGAATTGATCGTAAATTATGCGATTTTGCTATTTCTTTCCTTTCTAAGGAAGATACTAATCGTAGGGAAAATGGAATTTCCACAATGACTGCAAATCCCTCTGAGATAATTTGAGAATACAAATTCTTGTTGTGCCCAAAAAATGGATTTTGGATAGAATCATTAGCTGAAAAAATCAAAGGATTCTGTTGATACATTCGAGTAATTAAACGTTTCACAACTATTGAACTAGATTTCTTGTCATAACCTGCATTTTTGAACAAAATCGATCTATTTAAACCATGATCATGAGCAAGTGCATAAATATACTCTCGAAAAAGAAGTGGGTATAGGAAGTCATGTTGTCGAGATCTATCTAGTTCGAAATATCCTTGAAATTCCTCCATTGGAAATTGGATTTGACCCCAAAAAGAAAAAAAAGGTAGGGGATTTATTGGTTATCAAATGATACATCGTGCGATACAGTCAAAACAAGGTATTCTAGTAAGAAAAGAATAAATACCTCGTAGACAGGTAGACTCATTAACGGACTCTCTATCCTCTCTTTTTCAATCGAATTAGTTTATATTCGTTATAGGATAAGAAGATGGATTAGAAATCCTTTATTTTTCATTTCAACCCAATCGCTCTTTTGATTTTGGAAAAAAAAATATCTTTATCAATATGCCGCTTCTTCTACACATTTATGTACAACCTAGAATAGGAAATAGCTAATAGTTAGGACTCATTAAAAAATGGATAATCATCCATTCATGGAAAAGCCCTTCCCGTACCAGGTACTAATATCTTTTTAACGTGTAATTAGATCGGGTAATCAGTCAAATTAAGAAATTATGAACAGAAGTTCGTTGCTTTTTCTTTCTTTATAATTAATTGAGGTCATAGGACTCTATCCATTTATTCATTCGACCCAACTCTGAATTAATTTCATTTTTTTCTCACTAAGAATTCAAACAAGGTTTTGAACCGATCCAGTAAGAATGAAATATTTTCAGAATTCTCTATTGATACGACATGCTGTTTTTTCCAGTCATTCCTTTCAGGATCAGTCGTGGTCTTACAAACTCTACCGAAGGTATGAACGAATCCGTTACTTCATATAAATGTGTAAAATATGCTAGCCGCACTTAAAAGCCGAGTACTCTACCGTTGAGTTAGCAACCCGAAAAAAAATTAGGATATGTAGATACAATTGGAAAAAATAAAGAAATTCAATTGCACGACGCAATCAAAACATCGAACTAGCAATAAAATTCAAATTGATTCTAAAATTATGAATCTAAAAAATAAAAATAAAGAGATCCAATAAGAATAATCAAATTTTCAGATAAAAAAAAAAGCAATTTGGATAGATTGACTCTTCTCGTTTATGTTATCCATTTTTTTTTAACCAAAAAAGACTTCTTGTTTGTATTACAAAAAATCGAACGAACCCATATATATAGATATTTTTTTTTATTGTGAATGAAGTAAAATAAAAAAACGAAATCTAAGAAAGAAAAATATAAGAAAGATAAATAGATCCCTTTCTACACGATCGAATTATATTTGTTCAATACACTGTTGTCAATATGAATAGTTAGAAAAGAATACAATAAAAAAAAAGTATAAATAGAGCAAAAGAAGAGGAAGGGAGTGGGGAAAGTATAGTAGAAAAAAAAACTTATACTTATACAAAGCTATATACGAATCACCCACACCCTCTTCTTTTGTATTTCATTAATTGACTTTCCTTTAATTAAGACGAAATTCTGTAAAAACAAACCCCCGCCTTCTTTAAAATATCATAAACAGTTCCTGTAGGTTGAGCGCCTTTTTCAAGAAAATATAGAATAGCAGGAATATTTAAATACGTTTGATTATTTATCGGATCATAAAAACCCACTTTCCGAAGATCTCTTCCTTCTCTTCGGGATCGAACATCAATTGCAACGATTCGATAAACGGCTCATTGGGATAGACGTAGATAAACTAGAACCCCCCTAGAAACGTATACGAAGTTTTCTCCTCGTACGGCTCGAGAAATTAGAATATAGATATGTCTATGTATACAATTCTAATGTCAAATAGATCTATAAAAGCATTAAATCAAATAAATTAGACTATGATTATTTAATACTTTTTTTTCTTTATCAAAAAAAAAAAAGAATTTGTATTCTCAAAACTCAAGTTGAGTAACTCTGAAATAGCTCAAAAGAAAACCCTTAGGCATTTGATTTTTTGAGTGGTCTCTAACCCCTTTTTCTTTGTCTCATTTAGAATCTATTCGGACTCCTTATTCTTGATCTAGTTGTCGAGACAATTAAAAAAAAGATATTTCCTTGTTCCAAAATATTTTCTCTTTGCCTTGAATCATTGGGTTTAGACATTACTTCGGTGATTTTTAATCGTTTCAAAATGGCAGCAACATGCCCCTTTTTCTGATTTATTTCTATCAAAGAATCATAAACGGTTGATTCCCGCACGATACACTTTGGATCAAAAGAGTTTCACTAATTCCAACAAATTTTCCTTTTTTGGATTTGAAACTTGCTCGAATTGGATCCTTTCGATTTAGAAATCGAAAATAGACTACACTTACGAAGTTGTTCCAACTTATTAATTGGCACTAACCCTAGATCCTTGCCCTGAGAAATGAATCAATACTTTCTATTCGAGCTACATCACATACTGTTTACACTACAACCCAAGAAAAAATGAGGTTTCTAGTGGAACAGAACAAAGGATGTCGAGCTAAGAGCACCTTCATTCCTATAGAATCAAAAGGGTGGGTGTAAGAATCCACAACTGATCATGTCCTTCAAGTCGCACGTTGCTTTCTACCACATCGTTTCAAACGAAGTTTTACCATAACATTCCTCTAGTTTGGAACTGATATGTAATTGATTCAATTAGGGAATCATGAATAGTCATTTGTTCGGTCGTTAGATTGCTTTCTAAAGAAGTCTTAGAAAGAATTCAATTTCACCCTCGATTTTCTTTTTATTGGATGAATGCAATATTTTTATTTTATTTATTAATTATTAATTTCTAAATATTAGAAAGAAAAAAGCTCTTTGTATTGAATCTACATTGCATCTTCAAGTAACTTGAGAGGATATATTCAACAATCTTAAACTTCTTCGAATATTAAATACTCATAAGAAATCATTAAATTCAAATAGTTATTGAATTGAAAAAAAACCTACCCGGATATCACTATTTGATGAATAAAGTTTTACTAAAGATTACATTTATCATCATAAATAATCTATCTTTGAATTAAACCTAAATCTCAGTGATTAAAAAAATATAGATAGATAGAAAAAGAAATTTATTTCTTTTTTTCGTGGAGTGGATAAAAAAAAGTTGATGTAAAGGAAGATTTAGGCTCTTTTTCTTTCATTTCATACTGAAAAAGAAAATCATAAAAAAAAAAAAAGAATTCCCTCTATCAGATAGACTGAACAATTGTCAGTGGAATGAATTATGAATATTCAATATAGAATATTTCAAATGAACGGATCAAAAATCTTTTTCAAAAAACCAAAAAACGTTATCACTGAAATAGAACGACAATAATACATTAAGCATTTCCTCATTTTACGCGTAGTTTCTTTGACTGGTGGGGGTTCGTTCAATAATTTTTATTTAAAGTAAGGAGAATAGAATATAGAATGTATGAATTACCCCCTGTCTATATTATTCCATATATTTACAATTATTTATGAGAACCAAATCAAATACGAAATGAAATACCTAAAAATGAGGTTCAAAGAAAATAGATATGTTATATGTATGTAATTGATTATTTCTTAATCCAATTTGTACAAGCACAGCTAGTGAAATTGATATCTTACATTGTTAATTAATTCTTATTATATGGCACGTAAGACTTTTCGAAGTAACTAACTTAAACTTCAATATGAATATTCAATATTCAAAGTATAAGGGGATGGGCATACGATGAAAAGCGCATTCAACCTCTTTCTTTTGCAATCCCCTTTTTTCTTTATTTCCAATTCTTCGAATCTATGTTCCTAGATCACAACTCGATTCAGTTCCATCTATATCTATCTTATTTGAATTTAATTTGTGAAAAAATAGGATTTAAAGAAGAATAGAATGATTAAAAATCAGAAACAAGAATCACATAATATCCAATATTTGACTCTTAAAGAGTAAAGAAGACAGTTCAAAAAGACAACCTTTCTTTATTCTGATAATAGATATTTCTATCTATATAGAGAATAGGTATTCCCTGGGACGGAAGGATTCGAACCTCCGAATAGCGGGACCAAAACCCATTGCCTTACCACTTGGCCACGCCCCATTTCGATTTCTATTCAATACTAATAAACACTAGTATTGTTTTTTGTTATTCGTCAATTCCAATCCAAAATATCTATGGACTCTATTGTTCCTAGGGTTTTGACACGTGTAGAGATACAATGAAACTGAATTTATTGATCATTACATATAATTCAATTAAGATATTGTATAAAAGTATGATTTCTTCTATTCTTTTTTAATGTAAGAATTGAAGGATTTTTGATTGGTTGAGTTCAAAGAAGGATTTTTTGGTATACCTTACTCTTTTTTTTTTCATTTTTAAGGGATATCAATTATCAATAACAATAACTCAATCAAAATACAATTTCCAAGAAAAAAAAATGTTTGTTATGCTTAATATCTTTAGTTTGATCTGTATCTGTCTTCATTCCACCCTTTATTCGAGTAGTTTTTTCTTAGCCAAATTGCCGGAGGCCTACGCTTTTTTGAATCCAATCGTAGATTTTATGCCAGTAATACCCCTTCTCTTTTTTCTCTTAGCCTTTGTTTGGCAAGCTGCTGTAAGTTTTCGATGAGATCTTTAATACTGTCCTAGACATGATTTATTCGAAAAAAAAAATCGAACAATGGATAAGATCGGATAAGTCTCACAGCATGAACCCTCGATTCAAACAATTCTTAGATAGCTGCAAGAAATCTGACTCACTCTCTTTCCTCATTCTGATTCTTTTTCATTTATTGAAAAACCCTTTTAGAGTCATCCCAAAATAGGAAAGATATTTTTTTTTAATAAAAAACTCGACTCTTATTCCAAATGAATTTCTGAAAATTCTTTTTGATTTTTGATTTCGAGAAACCATTTTGTTTATTGGTGTCAAAATAGGATATGGGGTAGAAAAATGGAGAATCTATTCTCTTTTTTTTTCAAAAAAAAAAGATCTTGGAGATTGTGTAATGCTTACTCTCAAACTCTTTGTTTACACAGTAGTGATATTTTTTGTTTCTCTCTTCATCTTTGGATTCCTATCTAATGATCCAGGACGTAATCCTGGACGTGAAGAATAAAAAGGCCTTTCTTTTTACTTGCTTAATTTTTCAATGTTCTTACTTCGGATTTTCTCTATTGTACATCCTTATTTATTATATTAAATAAAAAAAAAAAACAAAAACAAGGGAAAGGTTTTGAAAAAAAAATAAATAAAATACCAAGTCATCAACGGAAACGGAAAGAGAGGGATTCGAACCCTCGGTACGAAAAACTCGTACAACGGATTAGCAATCCGACGCTTTCGTCCACTCAGCCATCTCTCCCAATTGAAAAAGGATAATTACTATCTTACATTACACAAAAAATAAGGCTTGAAAAAAATCCTTTCTTTATCTCTCTTTATTCTTTTTTTGACTATATTGATATATACAACTTTAATATATACTACTTTTATAAGCAATCCCATTTAGATAAAGAAAAGGTTCTAAAGAGATATTTCGAATAAAAAAAAATAAAAAAGCAAGAATACCTCTTCTTCCGAAAGAGCTTTTTTTCTTTTCACGGCCTGGCCTGGTCAGTACCTAGCCGGGCCATTTTTTCTTCCATTCCAAATCATAGATAAAATGATTTGTTTGAAAACAAAAGTGCTTATTATTGATTATTGAAACAACAATCAGAAGAAGGAATCTTTCCATTCCTATGATATGGAATTTCATTCTATAGAATCAAAGTGTCATTTTTTATTGTATTATTATTATTCTTTCTTTTCTTTCCTTCTTTTTTTCCTTTACTGGAAAAAAAAAAAAAAAATAAGGAACTGTGGATTGTTGTGCAATGCATTCTTATGTCATAACATAAATAGTTTTATCGAGCCCTACCTGTTCTGTCAAAAATCCTCCAGCAAAAGAAAGAACTTGTTCTTTCTTTCTTTTAATTTTGAATTAGGAGTGTTCTTTTACTAATCTGATTAGGTCTACTAACATGACAAAACCAAAACAAACACACCAATGATATAATTTTCATCATTATTTTGTTTTGGATCCTATCTTGATTACGTCCGATTACCTTTTTTTGTTCGACAAAAGTTTCATTTATATACAATAATCGCATTGTAGCGGGTATAGTTTAGTGGTAAAAGTGGGATTCGTTTTATTAATCCCTTTTATAGTTAAGGGATCTCTCGGTTTGATTTGATTCATATTCCGAAAAAAAAACTTTTTTTCTTAAAAGGATTTAATCCTTTACCTCTCAACGAAGGATTCGAGGAAGAATATACATTCTCGTGATTTGTATCCAAGGGTCAATTAAAAATTGACAAATTGGATTATTTAATTGCGAAACATAATTTTTTTTTTTAATTGGATCAATACTTCCAATTTAATGAGTATTAGTAAAGGATCCATGGATAAAGATAGAAAAGCGTAT